GGAGGTCCCCAATTGGTAGAACAAAACCAACAACCCCCTGGGGGTATCCCGCACTTGGAAGAAAAAGTAGAAAAAAAAATAAATATAGTGATAATTTGATTATTCGTCATCGTAGTAAATAGGATCGAAAATATAATTTGTTTCTTCATCTTTACAAAATTTTTAAATAGACATTCAATGGAGTATAAATATAAAAAATTAAATGTAAATACAGGAGTAATTAATGTGTGACACGTTTATAAAAAAAAAACCATTTATAGCGACTCATTTATTAATAAAAATTAATAAGCTTACCAAAAAGTCGGAAAAAGAAACAATATTAACTTGGTCACGAGCATCTACCATTATACCCATAATGATAGGCTATACTATTTCTATCTATAATGGAAAGGGACATTTGCCAATTTATATAACAGATCGTATGGTAGGTCACAAATTGGGAGAATTTGCACCTACTCTAAATTTCAGGGGACATGAAAAAAATGATAATAGATCTCGCCGTTAATTTTAAATATATTATATATATTTATCGTTCATATAATTTAGTAGGAGGTGAACTATGATAACAAAGAGAGAGGAAAAGTCAAATACAAAAACATACGCTTTAAGTCAACATATATGTAGTATGTCTGCTCATAAAGCACGAAGAGTAATTAATCAGATTCGTGGGCGTTCTTACGAAGAAATAATTAGCATATTAGAACTAATGCCTTATCGAACCTGTAATCCCATTTTAAAATTAGTTTATTCCGCAGCAGCGAACGCTAGTCATAATATGGGTTTTAACAAAAAAACTTTAGTTATTAGTAAAACTGAAGTTAACAAAAGTACTACCATGAAAAAATCAAAAGCCCAGGCTCGAGGACGTAATTATTTAATAAAAAGTCCAACTTGTCATATAACTATTGTATTAAAAGATATATCTTTATCTGAATATGCGGAATACATCATATGGTTCAACAAAACCGGATGCATCTCTAAAAATAAGTATACAGATATGACGTATAGTGGAGATGTATGGGGCAAAAAATAAATCCACTTCTTTTCAGACTTGGTACAACTCAAAATCACCGTTCCCTTTGGTTTGCCCAACCAAAAGATTATTCTTACGGTTTACAAGAAGATCAAAAAATACGGGATTTTATCAAGAATTATGTACAAACAAATATGCGAATATCCTCCCAAGTAGACGGTATTGCGCGTATAAAGATTCAAAAACGAGTCGATTTGGTTCAGGTTATAATCTATATGGGATTCCCAAAGTTATTAATAGGAGATAAATTGAGAGGACTTGAAGACTTACAAATGAACGTACAAAAAGAATTGAATTATATGACAAAAAAGCTTAACATTACTATTAAAAAAATAGCAAAACCTTATGGTTACCCTAATATTCTTGCAGAATTTATAACCGACCAATTAAAAAATAGAGTCTCATTTCGCAAAGCAATTAAAAAAGCTATTGAATTAACCAAACAGGCAAATACAAAGGGAATTCAAATACAAATTGCAGGCCGGATCGACGGAAAAGAAATAGCACATGTCGAATGGATCAGAGATGGTAAAGTTCCTCTACAAACCATTCGGTCTAAAATTGATTATTGTTCCTATCCAACTCGAACTATCTATGGTATATTAGGCATCAAAATTTGGATATTTAGAAACGAGGAATAATAATAATAAGACTATACTTGTATATCTTATCTGTTAGTAATGGAAAAAAATAAAAATTATAATTTTATAGGATTAAATAAAAATTTAATTAACTATCCATTTGATCTATATGCTTAGTGTGTGACTCGTTGATTTTATTTAGGGTTCGAATTCAAAAATAAAATGGACCAAGCTTGTAATATGAACTAATAACTATAGAACAGAACTAATAAAAAATACCCGTATTATCTGAACTACAAAAAAGTCAAGATATGATATATGGATTATATCGTTGTAGCAACTAAAATACTTTTTGCATAAACAAAAGAAAAAAGAAAGATTATGATTTTATAAATTCAGACCTAACCATTAATATAAATTTAGAGACGGGCGGAACCCGTGAATACAAATTTTGTTGAACATAAGATTCATTGGGCGGGATGGCGGAACAAACGGTCAAGTATGCTGAGAAGTCATGAACTGTCTTTAAGACTGAACTAGATATTATAAAGAGTAAATATTCGCCCGCACATGAAATCGAAAAAACTCCCAATATTTTGTTAATTATTCATTTTTACTACACGTATTTAATATTTAATGAATAATTTTTGAACACCTTTTTTCATTCGCGAGGAGCTGTATGAGAATAAACTCTCATGTACGGTTCTGTAGTAGAGAAGAAACAATCATCAACTATAACCCCCCAAACACCAAATTCCGTAAACAACATAGAGGAAGAATGATGGGAATATCTTATCTAGGCAATCGTATTTGTTTTGGTAAATATGCTCTTCAGGCACTTGAACCCTGAACCCGCTTGGATCACATCTAGTCAAATAGAAGCAGAAGCGGGATGCCGAGCAATGTCACGAAACACACGCCGAGGTGGAAAGGTCTGGGTACGTATATTTCCAGACAAACCAATTACAGTAAAACCAATACTTTATGAAATGGGCAAAGCGGCGTCCAAAATGCCTATACAAACTAAATTCATTATTTCACGATAGAAATGTATAACTAAAAAATGCTTTGATTGCAATAGGAGATTCTAAAAATTATGATTCAACCTCATACCCATTTAACTGTAGCAGATAATAGCGGAGCTCGAGAGTTGATGTGTATTCGAATCCTAGGAACTAGCAATCGCCGGTATGCTCAGATTGGTGACATTATTCTTGCTGTGATCAAAGACACAATACCCAATATGCCCTTAAAAAGATCAGAAGTGGTCAGGGCTGTAATTGTCCGTACTTGTAAAGAACTCAAACGCGAAAATGGTATAATAATACGAAATGATGATAATGCTGCGGTTGTCATTGATCCAGAAGGAAATCCAAAAGGAACTCGAGTTTTTGGTGGAATTGCCAGGGAATTGAGACATTTAAATTTTACTAAAATAATATCATTAGCCCCCGAGGTATTATAATTTATAGTCGGATATTTGAATGAAATAAATTCATTAGTTAATTTTATTTCACGTATATGCCTTTATTTCATATTTTTTAAACATATTTATAAAAAAATAAATAAAAACATGTTGATTATATAAAACTTCGGAGTATTTGTTCATCGTGGGTAAAGGCACTAGTACTGATACAATAACCTCTATACGAAATGCTGACATGAATAAAAAAGTAACGGTTCGAATAGCATCGACTAACATCGCCGAAAACTTTGTTAAAATACTTTTACGAGAAGGTTTTATCGAAAACGTTAAAAAGCATGAGGAAAGCAACCAAGATTTTTTGATTTCAACCCTACGACATCGAAAGAGTAGGCAAAAACCATATAGAAGAAATTTTTTGAATTTAAAACAAATTAGCCGTCCCGGTTTACGAATATATTCAAACTATCAACGAATTCCTAGAATTTTAAGTGGTATGGGTATTGTAATTCTTTCTACCTCGAGAGGTATAATGACAGACCGAGAAGCTCGATTCGAAGAAATCGGCGGAGAAATTATGTATTATATATGGTAATTAATTCTGATATCCGAATTGGATAAAAAACTTTTTGTGAAAAAAACGAAAACGAGTTGTTAGTTGTCTAATATCACTACTACTTTATACTTAATAATTCAATGAGTTTTACTTGGAAATGAAAGAACAAAAATGGACTCATGAAGGTTTAATTATTGAATTACTTCCCACAGGAAGGATCCGACGTAATTTTATACGTATACTTGCATGATTTCACCAAAGAACGCATAATCTATAACAAAGATTTAAAGGATTAGATCCTTTTTTCAATTTTTACCTTTCGTGAAAACACAATTTGAGGTTATAAATTGAAAATATATATTAGATATAAATAAATTTCGTCCAACCAAAAAACATGATTCAAAATCAAAGTAAGTAAGGAATTCCAAATATGAAAATAAGAGCCTCGGTTCGTAAAATTTGTGAAAAATGTCGATTGATCCGAAAGCGACGACGAATTCTAGTAATTTGTTTCAACCCGAAACATAAACAAAGACAGGGATAACCTTTCTAAAAAAAAATATTTAAAAGACCCGATATCCAAAATAAATAATAATAACAAAAAAAACACCCTTCATTTTAACATGAAATGGATATATCCATATATCTCTTGCCAACTCATATTTATGAAATGATACAAAATATGGTAAAACCTATATCAAGAATCGGTTCACGTAGGAATGGACGTATTGGTTTATCTAAGAATGCACCTAGAATACAAAAGGGAGTTATTCACGTTCAAGCAAGTTTCAACAATACCATTATAACCGTTACAGATGGACGAGGTCTGGTAATTTCGTGGTCCTCCGCCGGTACTTGTGGATTCAAGGGTCCAACAAGAGGGACACCATTTGCTGCGCAAACCGCAGCAGAAAACGTCATTAATACTGTAGTGGAACGAGGTATGAAAGGCGCAGAAGTCATGATAAAGGGCCCCGGTCTCGGCAGAGATGCAGCATTACGAGCTATTCGTAGAAGTGGTATGCTATTAAGTTTTGTACGCGATGTAACCCCCATGCCACACAATGGCTGTCGGCCTCCTAAAAAAAGACGTGTGTAAAAATAAACATTGAAAAGAATTCAAGAGAAATAAACGATTCAATGATCGGAGCAACCAATATTACTATGGTTCTAGAGAAAGTAACAGTAGCCGCTCGGACATTACAGTGGAAATGTGTTGAATCAAAAGTAGACAATAAGCGTTTTTATTATGGCCGTTTTGTTCTGTCTCCACTTATGAAAGGGCAAGCCGATACAATAGGCATTACGATGCGAAGAGCTTTGCTTGGAGAAATAGACGGAACGTGTATCACACGTGCAAAATCTGAGAAAATACCACACGAATATTCTACCGTAGTAGGTATTCAAGAGTCAGTACATGAAATTTTAATGAATTTAAAAGAGATTGTATTGAGAAGTAATTTGTATGGAACTTGGGACGCATATATTTGTGCCAGGGGCCCGAGGTATGTAACTGCCCAAGATATCATTTCACCGCCTTTTGTGAAAATCATTGATAATACACAGTATATAGCTAGTTTGACAGAACCCATTGATTTTTGTATTGGATTACAAATCGAGCGGAATCGTAGATACCGTATAAAAACGTTAAATAATTTTCAAGACGGAAATTATCCTATAGATGCGGTATTCATGCCCGTTCAAAATGTGAATCATAGCATTCATTCCTATGGGAATGAAAAACAAGAGATACTTTTTATCGAAATCTGGACAAATGGCAGTTTAACTCCGAAAGAAGCACTTCATGAAGCTTCTCGAAACTTAGTTGATTTATTTATACCTTTTCTACATGTGGAAGAACAAAACTTATATTTAGAAGACAATAAATACAAAATGACTTTACCTCTTTTTACCCTTAACGATAAATTCACTAAACTAAAGATAAATAAAGAAAAAATAACATTGAAATATATTTATATTGACCAATTAGAATTGCCCCCCAGGATCTATAATTACCTTAAAAGTGCAAATATACATACATTGTTGGATTTTTTGAATAAAAGTCAAGAAGATCTTATGAAAATAGAGCATTTTCGACTAGCAGATGTAAAACCTATATGGGATATTCTAGAAAAGCATTCCGAACTTGGTTTTCCAAAAAATAGATTTTAAATCTATTTTTATCTTTTAAATTATAAAACTACAAAGGGTGTTTTGAACCTTTAGTATTTAGTATAATCCATATATTTGAAATAGATACTGAATCTAATTGAACAAATGTATCTAGGGAAAAACTTCAGTTTGAAACAGTTATTCCCTAGATACACACATTATATATATAATAATATATAATCTTTTTTTTTTACAATTTAATTAATTTCAAAAAGACCTAACGTTAAGGATTTATAAATAGGGAGTGTTGCCCCAATGCCCAACCAAAGGGCTGTTGTGGTACCGATCAAAAATATGGGTATCGCTATTGGACGACGAAATGGATTTTGGAATTTATTAATATTTTCCAAAAAGGGTACTATTAATAATCCCACGGGTACTGAAATCATTAAAAGAACACCCAATAATTTATTGGGTACTGTACGAAGTATTTGAAATACAGGAAAGAAATACCATTCTGGTAATATTTCCAAAGGAGTTGCAAAAGGATCCGCGGGTTCACCAATCATTGATGGTTCTAGAACCGCTAAGCCCACGTTACATGCAATAGTTCCTAAAATTACTACCGGAAAAATATATAAAAGATCATTTGGCCATGCGGGTTCTCCGTAATAATTATGGCCCATCCCCTTGGCCAATTTAGCTCTTAATACAGGATCATTTAAATCAGGTTTTTTTGTTATTGAGATAGGTGATGATAGATCTACCCCCCGAAGGAACCGGATATGATAATTTTTGATCATCCGGCTCGAGCAAAAGAATCAAAGGGATCAAAAAAAAATGTTATAAAAATTGATATTATATTGTTATACACGTCTACACAGATATGAATACTTATATGTAATAAAGTAAGAAAACTTTTACCGAATTCCACCCCTTTATCCACAAATAATCTAGCCATTCGTCGCTCTGATCTTACAAGTAACTACTCAACACCCCAATAGGCTTACAAAGTTGATCATGATAAAATGCTTTATGGGTCATCTCAAACCTCTAGATTTTTGTTTATACCTAAGATAAGATAGTTTGCAAAGGAAAGGGTTTACTTGTTACTAACAAAGTGTAGCCTCTGTTCTTCTTTAGATCCTTTGTTTCACTCCGATAATGTTCTCAATCTAATCAATGCAAAAGAAATGAATGCATTTCCATACTATTAGTTAGTAAAATAGAAAAAAATATTAATTATGCTACACCATTACTTAGTAGACTGGATCTTACGAAGCCTATGCACAACCCGACTTAGTTCTACTGTGGATCATAGAAAATATTATCTTCAATCAAAACCGGCTTACGCGAGATTACGCCGGTGGTTGAAACAAGAACACGTTTGGTTATGAATTAAAATGTGGCAGATAGATAAGAGCATATGTCTGCACGGCCAAATCAGTAGTTCAAGTCACACACTGCCATAATCCGTTTTTTCTCTTCGGAGAGTTCACTTCAACTATTCGTATCAAATAAACTACAGTTAAACTGCAGTCCAGAGTTAAAGAGAAATAGCCAAAGACATGTCTTATTCTTTTCAATAATCCATACTTATAGCAATGAAAACCTATTGTTCCTCCACCAAGTGATAAACTATTTATTCCAAATAGTTATAATCTATCTTTTCTATAAAGGACCTGAAATACCTTGTTTACGTATCATTGAAAAGTGCATTAACATAAATACAGCAGTAAGAAGAGGCAATACAAAAGTGTGTAAACTATAAAACCGAGTTAAGGTGAATTGTCCCACACTAGGACTTCCACGTAATAACTCTACCAAAGGCAATCCTATTACAGGAATACCCTCAGGCACACCTGTTACAATTTTTACCGCCCAATAACCAATTTGATCCCGAGGTAAAGAATAACCAGTTACACCAAAAGATGTGGTCAATACAGCCAGAACCACACCCGTAACCCAAGTCAATTCGCGAGGTTTTTTAAACCCACCTGTGAGATATACACGAAATACGTGTAGAATCATCATTAGGACCATCATACTTGCCGACCATCGATGAACCGATCGGATTAACCAACCAAACTTAGTTTCCGTCATTATGTATTGAACCGAGGCAAAAGCCTCAGCAACGGTCGGACGATAGTAAAAGGTCATAGCAAATCCTGTAGCTACTTGTACTAAAAAACAAGTGAGCGTAATTCCTCCTAGACAATAAAATATATTGACATGGGGAGGCACATATTTACTAGTTATATCATCTGCAATCGCCTGAATCTCGAGACGTTCTTCAAACCAATCATAAATTTTATTGAGATAGGTAAACCAAATAAACTCCCTCTCTTAGAACTGTATATGAGACTTTTATCTCGTACAGCTCAAGCAGAAACACCTCAATACTAAAATCCTGATTACAACGTATATGTAATAAACTAGTTAAAACTTATGAATCCTCCTATTTTTTCTTTTCTCTCTAAAGATCAAAAAAAATACGAAAGCTCTTTTTTTGTGATGATAATGCCACAATATCAAGTTGGCTCATTCATATGTTGATCGTTACAGGCTTCTTGAATTTTCTCTTTACCTATTTCTTTTCTTTGATTTAGTCTTTTTGTTTGCATACATAGAACGGTTTTACTATTATTTTTTTTTATTATTGATTTTGATAGGAATTTATCTTGTTAGGACTTTATGAATCGACTAAAACCTCAGATTCATACTAGAACCGCCATGATTCAACAAAATCTCCAAGCCAAGATAAGACCAAACAAAGATTCCATGAGTAAAAACCACAAGATAATCACTTATTCACTGAATCGATCTTAAGCATAAATAGAAGCTTGAAAGAATAAAAACCGTACAAAATTTTAATTTATAATGTTATTTCTTTTTGAAAATTTGTTGGAGTCCGGACATAAGGTATGAATATTAAGTATGAATCATAGTTCCAATATTTCTTGATTTATTTCATATATTCCGTGTTCCAGATACTAGAATCAATATCCGACGAGGTAGAACCACCCATCTTTATCAAGAAAGATGACAGACTCGTTCTCTGTATTATCACTAGAAGCCATTATAACAAGTCACACACTCATATTCCGGAAATACAGTCCATAAAAAAATAAATTCCACGGTCGAACTACCAAAATAAAATAGAATGGACTAGAAATTCAAGACCTAAATGGTTCTAGCAAAACTAAGATTTCGTAGATCTTATGGATCTAATTCATTGAAATTCCATATAGTAAAACCGAAGAATTATAAATTTCCAAAATAATAGATAGAAATATTGCAAATAGAGCCATTGCAACACCCATCAAAGGGGTAGTTCCCCACCCGGGAGCCACTTTACCATATTCCGAATTTAATGGTTTTAATAACGATCCTGTGTTAGTTCGTTTTGAAACAGATTTAGAATTAACCTCAATGGTTTGTGTAGCCATAAATCCTAGTGTATTGATTAAGCTCTGTTGACTTTGTATACCATTACGTTGTAAATGTAAAAATAAATAATCTTATCATAGATCTATTGCGATCTTAAAATTATATAACAATGGAAACAGCAACCCTAGTTGCCATCTCTATATCTGGTTTACTTGTAAGTTTTACTGGGTACGCCTTATATATCGCTTTTGGGCAGCCCTCTCAACAACTACGAGATCCATTCGACGAACACGGGGACTAGTTGAAGTAATGAGCCCCCCCCGCAAGGGGGCTCATTACATTACTTCAATTGAGATAATTAATTAAAAAAAATTTCATCTTTTTTGTTTTGTTGGAACTTTAGGCGGTTCTCGAAAAAAGATAGCGAAAAAAATAATTCCTAGAGTCGAGACTAAAAGGAATGTATAAACCAATGCTTCCATAGATTCAATCGTGGTTTACAATTCTAGCTTCCGTACCTAATTATGTTTAGTTGGGATTATTTCACGGTGAAATAAAGAGCAGAAGTAAAAGAGCGGACAATGGTTCAAATCAAATATTTCTATGATAGATACCCTGCCTATGTCAACTGCCCAAAATAATATAGTAAATAAAAGCGAAAAATTGTTGTATCAGACTACCTGTCTTCTTGTAGTTGGATCTCCAAGTTTTTGGAATGTTCCAAATTCTACTTGAGCATCCAAATCTGGGTCAATACCAGCAAAAACATCTCGGAACAGGGTTCTAGCACCATGCCAAATATGTCCGAAGAAAAAGAGCAAAGCAAAGGAAACATGCCCAAAAGTAAACCAACCCCTTGGACTGCTACGAAAAACCCCATCAGATTTCAACGTAGCACGATCAAATTCAAAAATTTCACCCAATTGAGCGCGTCGAGCATATTTTTTAACAGTAATAGGGTCGCTATAACTGACTCCGTCGAGTTCGCCACCATAAAACTCAACAGTTACACCTACTTGTTCGACACTATACTTCGATTCTGCCCTTCTAAAAGGAACATCCGCTCTAACAATTCCGTCTCTGTCTATCAAAACAACTGGAAATGTTTCAAAAAAAGTAGGCATACGACGTACAAAAAGTTCGCGCCTTTCTTTATCTCTAAAGATGGGGTGTCCTAACCACCCAACAGCTATTCCATCCCCGTTGTCCATTGAACCCGCTCTAAATAAGCCCCCCTTTGCCGGATTATTGCCGATGTAATCATAAAAGGCTAATTTTTCGGGAATTTTAGACCAAGCTTCCGATAAACTTTTATTTTCGGAGAGCCCAGTGCCAACTATTCGATATATTTCTTGCTGGAAGTATCCCTGATCCCATTGATAACGGGTGGGGCCAAATAATTCGATTGGCGTAGTTGCTGAACCATACCACATGGTTCCAGCAACTACAAAAGCGGCAAAAAAAACAGCAGCAATACTACTGGAAAGAACGGTTTCAATATTGCCCATACGTAATCCTTTGTATAGACGTTGAGGCGGGCGGACACAAAGATGGAATAGGCCCGCTAATATTCCCAATGTCCCTGCTGCAATATGATGAGAGGCTATTCCTCCTGGAACAAAAGGATCAAAACCTTCCACACCCCACGCCGGAGTTACCGGTTGTATTTTTCCAGTTAGCCCATAAGGGTCAGAAACCCATATTCCAGGACCATACAAGCCAGTTACATGAAATACACCAAAACTAAAGCAAGCTACTCCTGAGAGAAATAAATGAATTCCAAATATTTTGGGCAAATCCAAAACGGGTTTTCCTATACGGTCATCAAAAAATATTTCTAGATCCCAATAAACCCAATGCCAAATAGCGGCCAAGAAGCACAAACCAGAAAATGCAATATGTGCCCCTGACACGCCTTCATAACTCCAAATACCCGGATTCGTTATAGCCCCCCCTGTGATACTCCAACCACTCCACGAATTGGTTATTCCTAAACGAGTCATAAAGGGTATAACGAACATACCTTGTCTCCACATTGGATCAATAACTGTGTCAGAGGGATCAAAAATTGCTAATTCATATAAAGCCATCGACCCGGCCCAACCAGAAACCAGAGCTGTATGCATTATATGGACAGCAATTAGCCGACCAGGATCATTCAATACGACGGTATGAACACGATACCAAGGTAAACCCATGGAAATACCCCTCACTTTAGCAAAGAAAAATTTAAATTTTATTGCATTGGAAAAAACTACGGACCTCCTACCTTTCGTCCCTTTCAGTAGATTGTCGCGAAACATGGATTCCTCTTTTTCTATTCTATTGGTATTCTGTTACTAATTAACCAACAAATTCCGCTTGTAGGAACAAAGATAAACAGATTTATTTTATACCCGATAAGTACTAATACGCAATGGGGGGTTAAGACCACTTTACTTTATATGAGCAATGTGTCCCTATGAGCTTTCAAGGGACCCGCCTATTCGTACGAATTTTACTAGGATTGATTTTGTTTTCTTTAGATTAAACTTTTATAATCTACATTTTTTTATGATTATGATAAATGGTTAGTATTATGAAGATAATAAACCCGTTGTTACGTTTCCACATCAAAGTGAAATAGAGTCCTCAAAGTCCTTTTTTTTTTATTTCATGCCTATTGGTGTTCCAAGAGTACCCTTTCGACTTCCTGGGGAGGCCTATTCAACTTGGATTGACATATAGTGCGGCTTGTCAGATATCTTGGGTCATATGGGATTTACCCGTTATCTTTCCGAGATATCCTATGTTTCACCCTAAAATATAAAATGATTGATTGAATCGTCAAAAAATTGAAGCGTGAAGTACAATTAATTAGATCCTTTTTTGTATTTGTATGGGGGGTTCGGATTAATATTATCAATTACACTTCAAATAGTTTATGGTTGACTTGGATGAACCAATAAAATGAAGTATCCAGACTCCGTTTAGAAAACCCGAATCGGAAATATATGTATGAATGATGATTTTCACTTAACTGGTTTCCATAGGAGATATCTTAATCAAATGAAATGAATTGAAAAAAGGCGGGGTTGTGTATGTGTAACAAAGCAAAAAAAACGGTAATGGTATTAGGCCCCTATATATGCATATGCAAATCAAAATCGGGCGGATCTTTACCCGGAGTAGAACATAAACCTAAAAATATTAAAGAGTCCCATTCAGGAACAAGAAAATAGCATCATGATTTGGATTGAATATCGGTGAAAACAATACATCAATGAAAAGTTCGTTCGATAAGTTTTACGCCCTCTTTTTTATTCGAATTCTGGGGAAAAGGAAAAAACTCAGCATTTTTTAATTTTAAATATGTGAAATATGCAATAAAAAAGTTCCTTTGTTCGAAAGAACTCGCTATTAAAAAAGAAATCGGTGGAAATATACACTACACATTGATTTTTCCCCAATTTTTTTGAACTGTATACATCAAAAGGTGCATGTATGGTTTCTAGGGGGGACAGTTTAATCCTAATTAACCGACTTTATCGAGAAAGACTCCTTTTTTTAGGCCAGGGGGTTGATAGTGAGATCTCGAATCAACTTATTAGTCTTTTGGTATATCTCAGTATAGAAAATGATACCAAAGATTTATTTTTTTTTATAAACTCTCCCGGCGGGTGGGTAATACCTGGAGTTGCTATTTATGATACTATGCAATTTGTGCGACCAACTGTACATACAATATGCATGGGATTAGCCGCTTCAATGGGATCTTTTCTCCTCGTTGGAGGAGCTATTACCAAACGTCTAGCATTCCCTCACGCTTGGCGCCAATGAGTTTTTTGATTTGAGAGACAAGAGACAAAAAAAAGTAAACTATGCCTTCGCCATATGAAATCGGAATATTAAGTAATAACAGCATGGCACTTCGAATTCGATATGAATTTTTTTTTATTTTTTCAAAACCAAAACATTAGATTATGTATCGATATAGTAGTATGAGATTAAAAAATATTTTCGTTTTTATATATCGGGAGTTTGTTGCAGCGGCACAAACTTTTAAACTTTTTTGTTTTCACACGGGGAGGCTATGAACAACCTTTATGTTATGAAAGAGTACGACAAAAAAAGAATTAATTATTTTTACTTATTATATTTTTATTTGATTGAATCAACAAGAAACTTTGGGATTGCCGGCTTACAGACGAAATAAATATATAAAGCAACGGGGCCATCATATTATGTTTTTTTAGCTCGGAAAAATAAAGTAAAGATGGCAAATTGGAAAATTTACAGATCTAGATAGTTTTTATCTTTCTTCGATGGAAAGTGAAAGTAAATTACATTGTAGAGCCGTATGCAACGTGCAAAAGATGCCTGTACGGTTGTTGAATTTGCTCTTTTTTCTTCAGAAATAGAATAACTTTTTATTATATCACATCATCAGGGTAATGATTCATCAACCTGCTAGTTCTTATTTTGAGGCCCAAACAGTAGAATTTGTCTTAGAAGCGGAAGAACTTCTGAAATTGCGCGAAACCCTGACAGAGATTTATGTACAAAGAACGGGCAAACCCCTATGGGTTGTATCAGAAGACATGGAAAGGGATGTGTTTATGTCAGCAACAGAAGCCCAAGCTCATGGAATTGTTGATCTTGTAGCGGATGGCGGATGAATGAAACTGTCCTGTATTTTACGCAAATATCCGGATTTGGCGTTTTCGCTTTTTACTGAATTAAAAATTCTATTAACTAAAAGTCATTCATAATTATCTGGTTAGGATTGATCTAAACCGGCTCATTATGGATATGATTCATCATGCCAACTATTAAACAACTTATTAGAAATACAAGACAGCCAATCAGAAATGTCACAAAATCCCCTGCTCTTCGGGGATGTCCTCAGCGCCGAGGAACATGTACTAGGGTGTATGTGCGACTCGTTCAAATCCTATATTATATAGCATAAGGACAAAATCAAAAAAGATTACAGTATCAACTACCTATGAATAGGATAGAATCGAATAACTCTATTCTAAATAAAAAAAAGAGCTAATCTATCATTATCATATCCTTATTGTTTGTGTATGAAACTTATGGTTTTATATTGGTGTAAATCGACTCACTTCAATTTACACAATTTACGATAAGAAAAAAGTCTCCAGTGGTAGCAAATGCTTATTTCATTAAGCGGAGAAATCCTTAACCCTATGCTCGCATTCTTGAAAGAACGGACTAACAGAATCAACTACCCCCAGCCAACTTTCCTAATTAAATACCGTTACTATCCAAATTGATCTTATTGTGAAAGATCTAGTACTAGATAATTCATAGGTAGAGCGATGTGAACTGTACAAGTGGCCCTAACCTTGTTAGTTAAATTAAGGGGGCTCCGGTGTATAGAGAGGACCTCACCGTTTTATTGTTTTATTTAATAAATAACCATAGAAACGATGGAACCTACCATTTTCCTTTAGTTTATACATTTATATGTATTATATCCATTTCTGACATCTAATACTAATCCAAATTCTTAGTTTAGGGTAAAATGACTAGAAAAAATAAACAAATAGGGTGGTCGGGAGGGAAGGGTTATAGCAGCAAAAGCTGTTGGAATTTTTATTTTATACATTGGAACAATCGTTTTGTTATTAATAGACAAGGAAAATAATAACTAAAATAAAATAAATTCATTAGTTATTAATCAAAGTTCCATTTAGTCAATGACCAGAATTATACGAGGATATATAGCTCGGAGGCGTAGAAAAAAAATTCGTTTATTTGCAGCAAGCTTTCGAGGAACTCATTCAAGACTTACTCGAACTATTACTCAACAGAAAATAAGAGCTTTGCTTTCGGCTCATCGAGATAGAGATAAACAAAAGAGGAACTTTCGTCGTTTGTGGATCCTTCGGCTAAACGCAGTAATTCGCGGGAATAGGATTAGGCAGAGTTATAGTAAATTAATACATGATCTGCAGAAGAAGCAGTTGTTTCTGAATCGTAAAATAATGGCACAAATAGCTATATCAAATAGGAATTGTCTTTATATAATTTTCAATGAGATCATGAAATAAGGATAAATACATCGGAATGATTTAAACGGCGTTCCCCGGAGAATAAACTCCGGGAAAGTGGAGTCGTATGATAATAGGATTAAAATATGATAATCTAAAATATTCAGAACATGCTCAATAAAAAAAACATTATTCTGCGTTTGAGTTCGGATTGTATTTTTGATTCAATTGAAGAATAAGCTTATTTTTTTCTGGTTCCAAAGCCTAAGGTTCTAGGAGCGGGCTTGGTTCTTTCAAATTGTTTTTCATTATTAAGAAAGGGTAATAAAGATAAAATACGAGCCTGTTTTATAGCACTAGTAATTAATCGTTGTTGTTTCAAGTTCAATCTATTTACTCGTCTAGATAATATTTTTCCCTGTTCACTAATAAATCGACTAATTACACTCATGTTTCTATAATCAATTCGATCCCCCGATCCAATCGGGGGCAATCGACTATGAAAAGGCCGCTTGGATTTCAGAAAGCGCCGTTTGGGTTTAGCCATAATTTTTTGATTTATTATTCCGAAATCCTATTTCCGACAGATTCAAATTACGAAATTGGATTTGTTTCTATATTGTTTGTTATATTATATATAGATATATAAATAGAACATTATATATTATATAATGATGATAATAATATTCTTTTTTGCTGGTATTTGACAGGTTTACATATAGAAACTAATGTAATCTATTTCTTTAACTCCCTATGAACTGTATCGTATGTTTGAAACAACAGGTTTAGTAATTTGGGCGCGATTCTTTTGAGTAATATATCTGGAAATACCCGCGAATTCCTTATTAATACTCTTTCGAACACAGCTGATACGCTCTAAAATAATCGTTACCGGGAAATCTTTACCACCTTTGGCCATGAACCCCCTTTTGATTTTTGATTCACTCAACTCTTCTAGTTCCAATCCGAAATGAAGAAAGAGTAACAAAAAAATATAAATTACGAACTTTATAAAAATAAAAGGGAAGAGAAATAATATCTCTAATCTTCGTCACCCCTTGTCAATAACTAGAATGAAAAAAGGGGAATATCAACGCATCTGGGAAAAAACGATTGATCTCTATCAATAGACCCGCCAAAGATCCAAACCATAGAGTACTTAGTACCGGTGCCGCGGAGAGATAAGTTTTTAGATCTCGCATTGAAAATACTCCTTATTTTATTTTTATTTAAATACTCTTAAAACATAAAAAAATATTCCTTCCTGAACATTCTGGAAATTTATTCGGTTTTTTTACATTTCATATGTTTTTTTTATTATATGTATATGTAGACTAAAAAACAGAAAAAAATGATGCATATCAATGAAAGCCGATATGGAAACAAAGACGGGGATTATCTACAACGATACTGCAGCTCAATTGAAAGGGATGTAGCGCAGTTTGGTAGCGCATTTGTTTTGGGTACAAAATGTCACAGGTTCAAATCCTGTCATCCCTGCCTATCACTTTTTCTATGAGCAGCAAGGCGGTATCCATTAAATTTAGAAATACTAATAAAAATTTAGCATCGTCTAATACTATATATCATAATATCATAGTATATAGAGTTACAAAAAAAAATTTTTATTTATAACTCGTACTAAGAAAGCGCTCTTAGTTCAGTTCGGCAGAACATGGGTCTCCAAAACCCAATGCCGTAGGTTCAAATCCTACAGAGCGTGATTCCATTCTTGTTAGGTCGAACTATACTAAATAACTTCACTAACTGAAACAAACAACAATCTGACTTTTCACTCCTGCGTATTAAAGTTCAAGAAAGGGGGAGACCATATCGTATTTTAATTAATCAAAGGTCCAACCGACCGCTACGTCTGTATTGTAAATACGCAGTTATGCATAATCCAGCCAAAGTTATAGAAATTAGACCTAATACAATTCCAAATAGAAAAACTTCAATCATTTTAATTTGTTTGATAAGGGGAAACCGAAGAGTAATAATATCTATCTCTAAATATTAATTCGAATTGACCACGAATATCAATGAAAATGAATAAGGGGTGGTACAGGTCAAGTAAATACCTGGAATCCCACAGAACGCTTTATTTTTATTTTTTTAGGTTAATAAATTTTGAATTTTAAATCAAATAAGTTGTATTTTACTCATACCAACAAATAAAGCTGAGGTTATAGTTAAAGCCGTTAATAGAAAACCAAAATAACTAGTTATAGTAAGCATAATAGGGGAGAAAGGAAATATGTTCTTTTTATACATATTCTTATAAAACACTTACCTAAGTTTCTATTTTTTACCTATATGATAATAACCAAAAAAAATAAACTGAAAGTTTTTGATTTGAATCCTTTTTTTATTGTATCGAACTTCTTTTTTTAGTAACGAATAGTG